AGATGTCCCATTTGAGAAAGTTGAAGGATTGGATTTAAGAATTCTATGGTCCTGAAGTAAGAACCAGATGCCAGGTATAGTTCCGTCATAGAAACCCCCACATTGAAATGGGCCCGGAGCGAGAAGAGGTACACTTCAAGCAAGGGTTGCTGGTTTCTCGAGGCCAGGTGATTAAGCTCTTTCGGATAGTTGAGGTCCATTAGAGAGTTATCCTAGAATAAGATATATGCACGATCAAGCACTATATATGTCTTATGTAATATATATAAACTACTGTACATGCTTAATATTCATGGGGGCTAGCAGTTAATGCACGATATACATAGTATGTCTTGTACAAATGGACGTGTTGTGCTGCTTGTGGGAGATGTGAGTTAGTGGTTGGTAGGTTGATTTTACAGTGTTTTTATTGTGGTAGTGGGGGTTTTACTTGTCTTTTTATGGTGGGTAGGGACATACTGGGCAAGCACAGTATGGGTATGTGCAATATATGAATTATGGAAGTAGTGGGGTTGGTTTTTGGTATTAGCAAGGAATAGTTTAAGAAAGAATTTCAGCTTTGGGTGCTGGTAGTGGGGCTATTGCTTCTTCCTTGAAGTCTTAGGGAGGGTATGTGTTCTCCTTTTTTGGTTTACAAGACCAGGGTATTTTATATACTACAAAGACTCTAAATTTGAGGAGGCGATTTTCAATTATGCCTGAGATAGGTATTAGGATCAGGAGGGTTAAGAAGTATAGGATGGAGGCTAGTTGGCCAATGGTAATAAAGGGGTGTTCTACGGGTTGGCCACCAATTCATGTTAGAGTTAGGAGGTCTGCTACTAAGAGTCAGAATAGGCATTGGCTTAGTGGTCGGAATATTATTCCTCGTTGTTTGGAGGTATGGAAGATTGGGATGATTGCTAGGGTTAGGATGGAGAGTACTAGGGCCAGGACTCCTCCTAGTTTGTTGGGAATGGATCGGAGAATTGCATATGCGAATAGAAAATATCATTCGGGTTTAATATGGGGAGGGGTGTTTAAGGGATTGGCGGGGATGTAGTTGTCTGGGTCTCCTAGCAGGTCTGGTGAGAATAAAACGAGTAGTATAAGTGTTAAGATTAGTACTAGGAGGCCTAAGATGTCCTTGATTGTATAGTATGGATGGAATGGGATTTTATCTGAGTTGGATGAAATTCCTGAGGGGTTGTTAGATCCTGTTTCGTGGAGAAATAAAAGATGAACTGCTGCTAGGGCTGAGATGATAAATGGAAGAGTGAAGTGGAAAGCAAAGAATCGCGTTAGGGTAGCTTTGTCTACTGAGAAGCCTCCTCAGATTCATTCTACTAGGTTAGTTCCGATGTATGGGATTGCTGATAGGAGGTTGGTGATTACAGTTGCCCCTCAGAAGGATATTTGGCCTCATGGTAGGACGTATCCTATGAAGGCTGTGGCTATAACTATAAATAATAGTATGATTCCGATGTTTCATGTTTCTGAGAAGGTGTAGGAGCCGTAGTATATTCCTCGTCCTACGTGTATATATAGGCAGATAAAGAACATAGAGGCTCCGTTGGCGTGTATGTATCGGATGATTCAGCCATAGTTGACGTCGCGGCAGATGTGGGTAACTGATGAAAAGGCGGTTGTTGTATCTGATGTGTAGTGTATGGCTAGGAAGAGGCCGGTAAGGATTTGTAGGACTAGGCAGATTCCTAATAAGGAGCCAAAATTTCATCATGCTGAGATGTTGGATGGGGCAGGTAAATCGATGAATGAATGATTAATAATTTTAATAAGGGGGTGTGATTTTCGAATGTTGGTCATTAGGTTCTTGTAGTTGAAATACAACGATGGTTTTTCATGTCATTGGTCATGGTTAGATTCCATGTGAGAATAATGATAACATACATTGTATTTATTTTAAGTACAATTTTTGTAGTGAGCTTTGTAAGTTTTTCTTCAAAGCCTTCTCCTATTTACGGTGGGGTTAGTTTGATTGTGGCTGGAGGTGTTGGTTGTGGTATTGTGTTAAATTTTGGGGGGTCGTTTTTAGGTTTAATAGTTTTTTTAATTTATTTAGGGGGTATGCTTGTGGTGTTTGGGTATACTACGGCTATGGCCACTGAGCCTTATCCTGAGGTGTGGACGTCTAATAAAGCTGTGTTGGGAATATTTATTACGGGGGTGTTGGCAGAGTTATTGATTGCTTGTTATGTTTTAAAGGAGGATGAGGTTGAGGTTGTGTTTAAGTTTAATGGTGCGGGTGATTGGGTAATTTATGATACGGGCGACTCAGGGTTTTTTAGTGAAGAGGCTATGGGGATTGCGGCATTGTATAGTTATGGAACCTGGCTAGTGGTTGTTACTGGTTGGTCCTTGCTTATTGGTGTATTGGTGATTATGGAAGTTACTCGTGGAAATTAAGTAGGAGCAGGCTAAGAATTAAGGTGATTATGAAAGATAGGAAGTAGAGCTTGACTAGTCCTTTCTGATTAGATACGGCAGTTGATATTTTTATCTGGAAGTAGGAGATGGATTTTGGTAATACATTTTCCAGTCAGATTATGTCTAATAGTATTGATGCGGATTTTTGGCTTAGAGTCAGGCTTATTGTTGATGGGAGGCGGTGTATTACGATTGGAAAGTACCCTAGGAGGTTGGAGAACTTAAAAAGGTTTGATGGATATTTGAATTTTAGGTTTTTGGCCGCGAGATTAAGTTCTAATGCCAGGATAAAGCCTGTGATGGTCACGGCAAGAGCAGTTAGTTTCAGATAATGGGGTATAGTTATTTGTGGGATGGTTGTTGGGGGGATATTATAAGAGATTAGGTATCCTGCGAAGATGCTTCCAATTAAGAGACGTTTGATGGAATTGATGAGGTGGGTATTATTTTCATTGATTAGGTTTAGGGTGTTGAATCGGGGTTGTCCTAGGAGTGCAAAGAATATAATTCGGGTACTGTAGGCGGCCGTGAGGGATGTAGCAATGAGAGTAATTAGTAGGGCTCAGGCGTTGGTATACGACGTGTTAGCTGTTTCGATGATTAGGTCTTTAGAGTAAAAACCTGTTAGGAAGGGCATGCCTGTTAATGCGAGGCTTCCAATGATAAGGGAGGTGGTGGTGAAGGGCATTGGTTTATATAATCCGCCTATTTTTCGAATGTCTTGTTCGTCGTTCAGGCTGTGGATAATTGATCCTGAGCATATAAATAGTATAGCTTTGAAGAATGCGTGTGTGCAGATATGTAGGAATGCGAGGTAGGGTTGGTTGATTCCGATAGTTACAATTATTAGGCCTAGTTGGCTTGAGGTTGAAAAGGCGACGATTTTTTTGATATCGTTTTGTGTAAGGGCGCAGATGGCTGTAAATAGGGTGGTGATAGCTCCTAGACATAGGGTTAGGGTTTGTATAGTTTTGTTTTGTTCTATGAGTGGGTGGAAGCGGATTAGTAGGAAGACTCCGGCTACAACTATTGTACTAGAGTGGAGTAGGGCGGAGACAGGAGTTGGGCCTTCTATGGCTGATGGCAGTCATGGATGTAGGCCGAATTGAGCGGATTTTCCTGTAGCTGCTAGTAGGAGTCCTAATAATGGGATGCTTAAGTTTTCATGTTGAATAATAAAGATTTGTTGGAAATCCCATGCATTTAGGTTGGTAAGAAATCATGCTATGGCTATGATAAAGCCTACGTCTCCAATGCGGTTGTAGAGGATTGCCTGTAGAGCAGCAGTATTTGCGTCTGTTCGGCCGTACCATCATCCGATGAGTAGGAAAGATATGATACCTACTCCTTCTCAGCCAATAAATAATTGGAATAGGTTGTTAGCGGTTACTAGAATTATCATAGTAATTAGGAACATGAGGAGGTACTTAAAGAATCGATTGATGTATGGATCTGAGTGTATATATCATATTGAGAATTCTATGATTGATCATGTGACGAAAAGTGCTACGGGGATAAAGATGATTGAGAAGTAATCTATTTTAAAGCCTAGCGATAGTTTGAGGGTTTGGATTGATAATCAGTGTCAGTTTGAGATTACTGCTTCTTGCCCTGAGGAGATAAATATTACAGTTGGGACTATGCTAATAGTGAAGGCGTAAGAGATTGTGATTTTTACATAGTGGGGGTATAGGTCGTTTTTATATAATTGTGTGTTTGATATGATAATGGGTAGAAGTAGAATAAATATTGCGGTTAGTATGGATGAGGTGAATAGGTTTATTACTTTCATTTGGAGTTGCACCAATTTTTTGGTTCCTAAGACCAATGGATTACTTCTATCCTATGAAAGCTGAAAAAGCCACGTTTTTATACGTGGAGGCATGAATTAGCAGTTCTTGCATGCTTTTTCGGTAAATAAAAAGATTTGCACTTTTGTTATTAGATTCACAATCTAATGTTTTTGTTAAACTATATTTACAGTAAATGGGGCCTAGTACGATTTTTGGGTTGAGTGACAGGAGGAGAAGTGGGAGTAGGTGTAGGGTTATTAAGGCGTTTTCTCGTGTGAATGATGGATTAATGTTTTTAATGTGATGTGTGTACTTGCCTCGTTGGGTTGTAATGAGCATGTAGAGAGAGTATAGGGCTGTGATAATAATATTTGTACCTATGAGGATAATGGTTATGTTAGATCATGAGAAGGAGGCTATTACTACGAATAGTTCTCCGACTAGATTAATTGTGGGTGGTAGGGCTAGGTTTGCGAGGCTAGTTAGTAATCATCAAGCAGCTATTAGAGGGAGGATTGTTTGTAGGCCTCGTGCTAGGATTATTGTTCGGCTATGTACTCGTTCATAGTTTGAGTTTGCGAGACAGAATAGTGCTGATGAGGTTAGTCCGTGGGCAACTATTAAGGCTGTGGCTCCTATATAGCTTCAGGGTGTTTGGATTAGTACAGCTACAATTACTAGAGCCATGTGGCTTACGGATGAGTATGCGATTAGGGATTTTAGGTCTGTTTGACGTAAGCAAATAGAGCTCGTTATGACTATTCCTCACAGGGACAATATTATGAAGGGATACGCTATTTGGTTTGTTGCAGGGTTGAGCAAAACTGTGATGCGCATTATTCCGTACCCTCCTAGTTTTAATAATACGGCAGCAAGTACTATTGAGCCGGCAATGGGAGCTTCAACATGTGCTTTTGGTAATCAGAGGTGGAGTCCGTATAGGGGTATTTTTACTATAAATGCTATCATGCATGCTAGTCAGAGAAAAATATTGGATCAGGTAGTTGAAATTGGTTTGGCTCAATATTGGATAGTTAGGAAATTTAAAGTCCCTATTGTGTTTTGGATATATAGTAATGCGACTAATAGGGGTAGTGAGCCTACTAGGGTATAAAATAGAAAGTATAGGCCAGCATTTAGCCGTTCTGTTTGGTTGCCTCATCGGGTAATAATAATTAAGGTAGGGATTAATGTGGCTTCAAATAAGATATAGAATATAATTAGTTCTGTAGCGGTAAATGTTATGATTAAGAGGAGTTGCAGGAGGATAAGTATTGTAATATATAGTTTTTTTCGGGCCAGAGTTTCTTTTGATAGATGTGACTGGCTGGCCATGAGTGTTAATGGTAGAAGTCATGTTGTTAGCACTAGTAGGGGTGCGGAAAGTGAATCTGAGAAAAATAGTAATGAAAAATTTAGACTGTTATCACCCAGTTGATTTAAGTAAGAGAGGCTAATGAGGCTAATTAGTAGGCTGTAGGCAGTTGAGTTAATTCAGATCATGTTGGGTTTTGATAGTCATGTTATTGGTATAAGTATGGCAGTTGGAATAATGATTTTTAGCATTGTAGGAGGTTTAGGTTTTGTACATAGTCGGTACCGTATGTATTTGATACTATCACCAGTAAAGATAGGCCTAGTGCTGCTTCACAGGCCGCAAATACTAGTAGAATGATAGGGGTTATACTGGCTAGTGTAAAGTGATTATTCAGGATTGCTACGGTTATTATAATAAATAGTGATAGCATTATGCCTTCTAGACACAGGAGAGAAGATATTAAGTGAGATCGATATACTAATAGTCCTATAAGTGACGTGGTAAAAGCTAGAAAAATATTAATGTAAACTATGGACATTTGATAATTATAGAGTGAGCTATAATCTAATGAGTCGAAATCATTTGTTTTAGTTTAAACTAATTATCATATTCAGTTCATTCTAGTCCTTTTTGGGTTCATTCATAAGCTAGGCTTGTGGCTAGTAGTGAGATTAACATAAGAGCAGTGATAAGCATGGTAGGTAGTTTGCTTGTTTGTGAGGCTCAGGGGAGGGGGAGTAGTAGTGCAATCTCTAGGTCGAATAGCAAGAATGTAATAGCCACTAGGAAGAATTTTATGGAAAAGGGTAGGCGGGCAGATCCTATAGGGTCAAATCCACATTCGTAGGGGCTTACTTTTTCTGTGTAAATATTTAGTTGGGGTAGTCAGAATGCGATAAGTACAAGTAGTGTAGACAGGAGTGTGTTGGTGAGTAAGGCAAGTATTATGTTTATTATTCCTTTTCGGGTTGCACCGAAACTGGCTGATTGGAAGTCAACTGTACTTGTTAATACTAAAGGAATAGGATCCTCATCAATAAATGGAAACGTATAGGAATAGTCAGACTACGTCTACGAAATGTCAATATCAAGCAGCGGCTTCAAATCCGAAGTGATGGTTTGATGTAAAGTGATACTTTAGTTGGCGTAGGAAGCATACGATTAGGAATGTGGAGCCAATAATTACATGTAATCCATGGAATCCTGTGGCTATGAAAAAGGTGGATCCGTAGATTCCATCCGAGATTGTAAATGATGTTTCGTAATATTCGGAGGCTTGAAGGAGCGTAAAATAAACTCCTAGTGAGATTGTAATAAATAACGCTTGGAGCATGTGTTTTCGGTTTCCTTCTATCAGGCTGTGATGGGCTCAGGTAATTGATACTCCGGAAGCTAGAAGTACGGAGGTATTAAGTAGTGGGACTTCTAGGGGGTTTAAGGGGATAATACCTGTTGGTGGTCAGCATCCTCCTAGTTCAGGGGTTGGGGCTAGGCTTGAGTGGTAGAAGGCTCAGAAGAAGCCTGCAAAGAAAAATACTTCTGAGATGATAAAGAGGATTATCCCATATCGGAGGCCTTTTTGCACAATAGGTGTATGGTGGCCTTGGAATGTGCTTTCTCGGATAATATCTCGTCATCATTGGTATATGGTTAGTAGATTAGTAGTTATTCCAAGAGCTAGTAATAGTGTTGAGTTGTGGTGGAATCATATAGCTAGACCTGAGGTTATTAGGAGGGCCGAGAGGGCTCCTGTAAGTGGCCATGGGCTGGGATTAACTATGTGATATGCATGGGTTTGGTGGGTCATTAGGTGTTGTCATGTAAATATAAGCTTACTAGTAGGGTAAAGACGTAGGCTTGAATTAGGGCTACTGCGAATTCAAGGATTGTTAGTAAGATAAGAATAATAAAAGTAATTAGAGCAATGGGAGTACTAATACTTGTTAGGGCTAGGGCGGCTCCTCCGATTAAATGTATTAGTAGGTGACCTGCAGTGATGTTAGCCGTAAGTCGTACGGCTAAGGCTATGGGCTGGATAAAGAGACTAATGGTCTCAATAATTACAAGTATGGGAATTAGGGCTATGGGTGTTCCTTGAGGTAGAAAGTGGGCCAGGGATGCTTTGGTTTTATGGCGAAATCCGGTAATTACAGTACCGGCTCATAGTGGGATGGCTATGCCTAGGTTTATTGATAATTGGGTGGTTGGGGTGAATGAATGGGGTAATAAGCCTAGCAGGTTTGTTGACCCAATAAATAGGATAAGGGATATTAGTATTAAGGCCCAGGTCTGTCCTTTGTGGTTATGAATAGCTAATATTTGTTTTGCTGTTAATTGTACTAATCATTGTTGCAGTGAGACTAGGCGGTTACTAATTAGTCGGCTGGGTGAAGGGAATAGAATGCTTGGGAATATGATAATTAAAATGACAATGGGCAGTCCCATTATTGTTGGGGTAGTGAAAGAGGTGAATAGATTTTCGTTCATTTTTTTTCTCAGGGGTTGAGTTGTTTTAATGTAGTTGTGGGCTTAGGTTCTGGGCTTGATGGATATAGGTATTTTGAGATTTTTAGTTGGAATACAATAAATAGTGTTATAATTATTGATGTAATAGTGATAAATCAGGTTGATGTGTCTAGCTGTGGCATGTCATTAAGGGAAGATTTGAGCTCCCAGTCTTTAACTTAAAAGGTTAACGCTTAATTTAGCTTCTTAATGAATTTATAGTATAGAGGCAGATCATTTTTCAAAGTGTGTTAGTGGGACTAGTTCGAGAACGATAGGCATAAAGCTGTGGTTTGAGCCGCAGATTTCTGAGCATTGGCCATAATATAATCCAGGCCGTGTGCTCATTAGGGTTGTTTGGTTTAGTCGGCCTGGGATAGCGTCAGTTTTTAGGCCTAGAGATGGGACAGCTCATGAGTGTAGTACATCTTCTGATGAAATTAGCATGCGAATAGTTATTTCTATTGGTAAAACTACTCGGTTGTCAACTTCTAGTAGTCGGAGTTCTCCGGGTTTTAGTTCTTGAGTGGGGATTATATAAGAGTCAAAATTCAGGTCTTCATAGTCGGTATACTCGTAACTTCAATATCATTGATGCCCCATGGTTTTTACCGTAAGGGAAGGATTGTTAATTTCATCTATTATATAGAGAATTCGTAGGGAGGGCAGGGCAATGAGAACTAGAATGATAGCGGGCAAAATGGTTCAGATGGTTTCTACTTCTTGAGCGTCCATCGTGCTTGTGTGCGTAAGCTTGGTTGTTAGTATTAACGAAATAATATAAAGGACTAAGGAGCTAATTAGGAATACAATTATTAATGTATGGTCGTGGAAGTGTAGGAGTTCTTCTATAATAGGAGAGGTAGCATCTTGGAAGCCTAGTTGGAAGGGGTATGCCATAGAAGTATATAGGATTTAAGCCTATGATTTAACTTTGACAAAGTTATGTAATTATTTTACTAATACTTCTTGATTGAGAAAGACATAATGGTTATGGCATTGGCTTGAAACCAGTTCAAGAGGGTTCGATTCCTTCCTTTCTTATTTTAATAGTACGTAAGTTGGCTCTTCAAATGTGTGGTACGGAGGAGGACATCCATGTAATCATTCAAGATTGGTTGTGGTTAATTCTACTATGGCCACTTCTCGTTTGGATGCAAAAGCCTCTCATACCATGAAGACTATCAATATAACTGCCGTTAATGAGATGAAAGAGCCTATTGAGGAAATTGTGTTTCAAGTTGTGTATGCGTCTGGGTAGTCAGAATAACGTCGGGGCATTCCAGATAGGCCTAGGAAGTGCTGAGGGAAGAACGTTATGTTAACACCCACAAACATAATTGTGAAGTGGATTTTTGCCCAAGTGTTGTCAAGGGTATACCCTGAGAATAGGGGGAATCAATGAACAAAACCTCCTATAATAGCGAACACTGCTCCTATTGACAAGACATAGTGGAAGTGGGCTACTACGTAATATGTATCGTGGAGGACGATGTCTAATGAGGAGTTTGCTAATACAATTCCCGTCAAGCCTCCTACGGTGAATAGGAAGATGAAGCCTAGGGCCCACAATATAGCAGGGGACCATTTAATATTGCCTCCGTGAAGAGTGGCTAGTCAACTAAATACTTTTACCCCAGTAGGAATAGCGATAATTATGGTAGCTGATGTAAAATATGCTCGTGTGTCTACATCCATTCCTACAGTAAATATGTGGTGGGCTCATACGATAAAGCCCAGAAAACCGATTGATATTATAGCTCAAACTATTCCCATGTAGCCAAAAGGTTCTTTTTTACCTGAATAATAGGTAACGATATGTGAAATTATTCCAAACCCGGGTAAAATTAAAATATAGACCTCTGGGTGACCAAAGAATCAAAACAGATGTTGGTATAAGATGGGGTCTCCTCCCCCAGCGGGGTCAAAAAATGTAGTGTTCAGGTTTCGGTCTGTTAATAATATAGTAATTCCTGCTGCTAAAACTGGGAGTGACAGGAGTAGCAGAACAGCAGTGATTAAAACGGATCAGACGAATAAAGGTGTTTGGTACTGAGACATGGCAGGGGGTTTTATATTGATAATAGTGGTGATAAAATTGATAGCACCTAAGATTGAGGAGACACCTGCCAGGTGCAGTGAAAAAATAGTTAGATCTACGGATGCTCCTGCATGAGCTAGGTTACCAGCTAGAGGTGGATATACTGTTCATCCAGTTCCTGCCCCAGCTTCTACCATAGATGAAGCAAGTAGGAGTAAAAAGGAGGGGGGAAGGAGTCAGAAGCTCATGTTATTCATTCGAGGGAACGCTATATCAGGGGCTCCAATTATCAATGGGACTAATCAGTTTCCAAATCCTCCGATCATAATAGGTATTACTATAAAGAAAATTATTACGAAAGCATGAGCAGTAACAATTACATTATAAATCTGGTCATCTCCTAGTAGTGTGCCAGGTTGGCCTAGTTCGGCCCGAATTAAGAGACTGAGAGCGGTTCCCACTATACCAGCCCAAGCACCAAATAAAAGGTAAAGAGTACCAATATCCTTATGATTGGTTGAAAATAGTCAGCGATTCATGAACATAGGTAAAATGGCTGAGCAAGCATTAGACTGTAAATCTAAAGACAGAGGTTTGAGCCCTCTTTTTACCAAGCTCTGTAGTGAATGTCATATTGAATTGCAAATTCAAAGAAGCAGCCTGACGCTGCCGGGGCTTCTCCCGCCTTTTTTTTCTAGACGGCGGGAGAAGTGGATTGAAGCCAGTTGATTAGGGTATTTAGCTGTTAACTAAAATTTCGTGGGGTTGGAGCCCACCAATCTAGTGAGGGCTTAGCTTAAATTAAAGTGTTTGATTTGCAATCAATTGATGTGAGATAAGTTCTTGCAGTCCTTAGGTAGTTTGGTATGCAGAAGTTAAGTCTATGGGGCTTACTTAGAGCTTTGAAGGCTCTTGGTCTAAGGTTTAACCTAAACTTCTAATCCAGAATGGATAGGATTGGTGTGAGTGGGAGTAGTATGGTCGATATTACAATTAGAGGGGGCAGGAGGGTTATTTTTTTTGTACATTCGAATCGTCATTTTATTTTTATGCTGTTGTTTGAGGGGAATATAGTTAGTGCGGTGGTGTATGTTAGTCGTATGTAGAAGTATAGGTTGAGCAGTGCTGTTATGGCTAAGAGTGTTGGTAGTATGATTATTTCGTTTTTGGTTAGTTCTTGGATGATTATTCATTTTGGGATGAAGCCAGATAGTGGGGGGAGGCCGCCTAGGGATATTATTAGTACTAGAATAAGTGAGGTGATTAGGGGTGTTTTATTCCATGTTTGTGATAGGGATGATGTTGTGGTAGTGGAGTTGAATATAAATAGCATAAAGATAGTTAGTGTTATGATGATATAAATAGTTAGGTTTAGGATTATTATTGTGGGGTTATATATTATGATAGCTGTTATTCAGCCTATATGGGCGATTGAGGAGTATGCTATGATTTTTCGCAGTTGTGTTTGGTTGAGTCCTCCTCAGCCTCCGATTATAACTGATATAATGGATATTGTTATGAGTAGGTTGGGGTTAATGGTGGGTGAGATTTGATAGAGGGTGGATAGTGGTGCGATTTTTTGTCATGTTAGTAGGATTAGGCCTGAGGACATAGGAATTCCTTGTGTGACTTCAGGTACTCAGAAGTGGAATGGAGCTAATCCTAGTTTTATTGCTAGGGCGGTTGTTATCATGATTGATGCCATGGGGTTGAGGTCTTTTGATACGGTTCATTGTCCTGAATGTAGTAGGTTGATGATGATTCCTATTATTAGGATTATAGAGGCGGTTGCTTGTGTTAGAAAATATTTTGTGGCTGCTTCTATGGCTCGTGGGTTATAATTTTTTATGAGGATAGGGATAATGGCTAGTAGATTTATTTCAAAACCAACTCAGATTATGAGTCAGTGGGAGGTTGTTATTACAATTATAGTTCCTGAGATAACGGTTGATATGATGATAATAAAAATAAGGGGATTGATTAGTATGGGAAGGGTATAAACCAACATTTTCGGGGTATGGGCCCGATAGCTTATTTAGCTGACCTTACTTTAGAATGTGGTGTAATAATGGTAGCACGAAGATTTTTGGATTCTTAGGATTAGGTTCGAGTCCTATAATTCTAGAAATAAGAGGGCTTAAACCTCTATGTTTTACTCTATCAAAGTAACTCTTTTGTCAGACATATTTCTTATGTTTGAGGCGGGATGCTTGCTGTGATGATAGGTAGAGACACATGTCATATGCATAGGGCTAGGGTAAGGGGTAGGAAGTTTTTTCATAAGAGGTGTATTAGTTGGTCATATCGGAATCGTGGGTAGGATGCCCGAATTCATAGGAAGGTAGTTGTTAAGAGCAGGGTCTTTACTATAAAGTTAGTGGTGTATAATTCTGGCATATAGGGATTATGGAATGCTCCGAAGAATAGGATTGTTGTGAGGCTATTCATTATAATAATGTTGGCATATTCTGCTATGAAGAATAGGGCAAAGGGGCCTGCTGCGTATTCTACATTGAATCCGGAGACAAGCTCTGATTCTCCTTCTGTTAGGTCGAATGGGGCTCGGTTAGTTTCTGCTAGTGTTGAGATAAATCATATTATGGCTAGGGGTCATGCGGGGATGATTAGTCAGATATATTCTTGAGTGGTGATTAGTGTAGCTAGTGTGAAGGATCCGTTTATTAATAATACTGATAGGAGGATGATAGCTAGTGTGATTTCGTATGAGATTGTTTGGGCTACGGCTCGTAGGGCTCCGATTAGGGCATATTTTGAGTTTGAGGCCCATCCTGATCATAAGATGGAGTAGACGGCTAGGCTTGATATGGCTAGTATGAACAATACTCCTAGGTTTATGTTAATGAGGGGATATGGTATGGGTAATGGAATTCATATGGTTAGGGCTAGTGTGAGGGCTAAGATTGGTGCTATAATGAATATGGATGTAGAGGATGTGAGGGGTCGAAGGGGTTCTTTAGTAAATAGTTTTATGGCGTCTGCAATGGGTTGGAGTAGTCCGTGTGGTCCTACAACGTTTGGTCCTTTGCGGAGTTGTATGTAACCTAATACTTTTCGTTCGACCAAGGTCAGGAAGGCTACGGCAAGGAGAATGGGGATAATTAGTGAAATGGTATTAATTATGAACATGTTGTTAGGGAGAGGAGTTGAACCTCTGATTATAAAAGCTTAAGTTTTATGCAATTGCCGGGCTCTGCCACCCTAACGAACCCGAGCTCTACGGGTAATATGATTAGGTAAACTGTCTAGATTGAGATTATATCATCTATTAGGTTAAAGGCGCTTTGGCGAAGTGGGCCTTATTTCTCTTGTCCTTTCGTACTGGGAGAAATTGTTTAACAGATAGAAACCGACCTGGATTGCTCCGGTCTGAACTCAGATCACGTAGGACTTTAATCGTTGAACAAACGAACCTTTGATAGCTGCTGCACCATCGGGGTGTCCTGATCCAACATCGAGGTCGTAAACCCTATTGTCGATATGGACTCTAAAATAGGATTGCGCTGTTATCCCTAGGGTAACTTGTTCCGTTGATCAAGTTTTTGGATCAATAAGTGATGTAATACTTTTGACTGGTTAGTCTAGATTTAAATCACTCGGAGGTTGTTTTATTCTCCGAGGTCACCCCAACCTAAATTGTCGGCCCATATAGAGGTTTGTTGTTCCTGTCGGTTAGTTAGTGGGATCTCTTTGGGTCGATTAATTAAAGCTCCATAGGGTCTTCTCGTCTTGTTGTTATATTCCCGCCTCTTCACGGGAAGGTCAATTTCACGGATTGGAAGTAGGAGACAGTAAAGCCCTCGTGTGGCCATTCATACAAGTCCCTATTTAGGGAACAAATGATTATGCTACCTTTGCACGGTCAGGATACCGCGGCCGTTTAACTAGTGTCACTGGGCAGGCAGTGCCTCTAATACTAGAAATGCTAGAGGTGATGTTTTTGGTAAACAGGCGGGGCTTGTGTTTGCCGAGTTCCTTTTACTTCTTTTAATCTTTCCCTAATTTGCACACCTGTGTTGGGTTAACAGTTAGTTTGATATTTTGTTTATGGTTAGGTTGTATATATCTTGTTGTTAACTATCAGTGGTTATCCGTTCTGATATAAGCTTATGCAGGGAGAAATATTTCTTGTTACTCATATTAGCATTGTTGCTTCTATTGTTAAATAGATTAGCCCAGTTTTAGGTTAGGAGTTAGTTGCATTTTTTTGACATTAAGATGTTTTATATTGTTGAGCTTGAACGCTTTCTTAATTGATGGCTGCTTTTAGGCCAACTATGGTTTATGTTTATGCTTACTCTCTAATAAAGGCTGTATCCTATTTCTAAAAAGCTGTACCTTTTTAGATTATATTTTAAACTTACATTGAAATTTTAAGGGGTTTTTGAGGTAAGTTTAAAGTTGAACTAAGATTCTATTCTGGGCAACCAGCTATCACCAGGCTCGTTAGGCTTTTCACCTCTACCCACAAATCTTCTCACTATTTTGCAACATAGATGAGTTCATCCTGTAATAGATTGTTCATGGGTAGCTCGTCTGGTTTCGGGGGGTCTAGCTGAAGTTCTCTTTGTTAGGCTGTTCTAGCTAACTCATTATGCAAAAGGTACAAGGGGTAATCTTTGCTGTGTGGTGCTTTTAATTTTATCTTTCATCTTTCCCTTGCGGTACTTTCTCTATAGCGCCAAGTTAAATTTCTATCTCCTATACTTTTATAAGGTAACTAAATGTTTTGTTTTATTTTCTAGTGTTAATTGGGTTTGTGGGTGTTTGGGCTAGCTTTGGCTCAAGATGGTCAGTTTGATGTGAAATCTTCTGGGTGTAGGCCAGATGCTTTGTTTAAGCTACATCTTGTTATCCAAGCACACTTTCCAGTATGCTTACCTTGTTACGACTTATCTCCTCTTGTGGGTGTGGTGGTTTAGAATAGGTTTACTTTAGGGTTGTCACTTGAGGAGGGTGACGGGCGGTGTGTGCGTGCTTCATGGCCCGATTCAATTGAGCTCTCTATTCTCAAATTTACTGCTAAATCCTCCTTTAATACTTAGTTTCATAAGGATCTTCGTGGGTATTCTAGTTATAGAAAATGTAGCCCATTGCTTCCCATCTCATGGGCTACACCTTGACCTAACTTTTTTGTGTTGAGATACTTGTGCTTACTTTTATTCCTTTTTTAGGGTTTGCTGAAGATGGCGGTATATAGACTGAATTAGCAAGAGATGGTGAGGTGTATCGGGGTTTATCGATTATAGAACAGGCTCCTCTAGAGGGATGTAAAGCACCGCCAAGTCCTTTGAGTTTTAAGCTGTTGCTAGTAGTTCTCTGGCGGATAGTTTTGTTTGAGTTAACTATCTGAGTTTAGGGCTAAGCATAGTGGGGTATCTAATCCCAGTTTGGGTCTTAGCTATCGTGTAGTCGGAGATATTAAAGTTACTTTCGTGCTGTATTTTTATGTTAACTGTAGCTTTTTACAGCCTAGTTAAGATTTAACTTTAGTATGTTTTTCTCTGTAACACGCTTTACGCCGTGGGTCTATTGGTTCGGGTTAATCGTATGACCGCGGTGGCTGGCACGAAATTTACCAACCCTAATTTAATATAGCTTAGTCGAACTTTCATTCATAGCTTAATTTTTATCACTGCTGTGTCCCGTGGGGGTGTGGCTGAGCAAGGTGTCATGAGCTACATATAGTTGTGTGCTTGATACCAGCTTCTTTAGGTCACTGGGTGACTTAGAGGACATTTTCACCGGGGTGCGGAGGCTTGCATGTGTAATCTTATTAATAACTAATAGAAAGGCCAGGACCAAACCTTTATGTTTATGGAGTCTGGCGACTCATCTAGGCATTTTCAGTGCCTTGCTTTGTGTATTTAAGCTACATTAACTGGTGCGGGGTTAATTGAGTGTATGAAATATTGCTCGGTAGGGATGAATTAGAGATGGGTTGGCGTATCTATAGATAACTGCAAACAAAGTTATGATTTAGTACTAATAGTTAGTAGTGATAGGGGATTGGTAAAGCTTATGAGCGTTTTCTTAGGCCTTATATTTAGGTACGGTCTAGTCTTGTTTTTGGGGTTTGGCAAGGCATAAATAGGCACGTATTATTATAAATAAGGCTAACGGGGGGTAAGGGGGGTTTGACTAAGCTAGTTATTTACTAAATCAAAATGTTTGCATGTGTATACGTGTATACGTGTATACGTGTATACGTGTATACGTGTATACGTGTATACGTGTATATATACGTGGGTGCGCGCATGCCGTGTCCTGTGGAACATTAGGAATTTAGGTGTATGTCCTGTGACCATTGACTGAATAGCACCTTGACTGTCTGTACGTGTGGAAGCCCCGCATAGAGAATAAGCCCAGCTACAATATATTTGACTGAGTCAGGACCTTTAGGTCATAGCTGAGTCATAGCAAGTTCGACCCCTAAAAATTAAAAGATACCAAATGCATGACACCACAGTTATGTGTGATCATGGGCTGATTAGTCATTAACCCATCG